TTCCTGTTACTTTGGCTGGATTATTCGTAACTGCATATTTACAATATAGGCGTGGTGATCAATCGGACCTTTGATTAATTACTATCGCTTTTTTTGATTGACCTCCTACTTTCTTTAATACAAAGGAGGTCAAATTCAGATTGCGGTTCAAGTTAGTGAAGCTCTTTCAGTCTAATTTGATCTAAGAAAAATAAGGATGAAATCACGCTCTGTAGGATTTGAACCTACGACATCGGGTTTTGGAGACCCGCGTTCTACCGAACTGAACTAAGAGCGCTTTCTTATCAGAAAAGAGAAGACTGTAAAGACACTTTTTTAACCCCAGTTTAATTATATATTATATATATATTATTGGATATTGGAATCGATCTTAATTAATCCCTCGTTACTGCTCAACGAAGAAGTAATAGGTAGGGATGACAGGATTTGAACCTGTGACATTTTGTACCCAAAACAAACGCGCTACCAAGCTGCGCTACATCCCTCCAATTGGTCTACAGTGTCATTGTATAGAATTCCTGTTTTGTTTTCCACATCGTTATTTCCTCCATTGATATATACAATTTATATGGGCATTTCGTCTTTTTGGTCCCATTTAACATATAATAATAGTAAAAGAAAAGTCTTATATACGTATGAAATACGGAACGGAACCTGTCGTAAAAATAAATGAGTAGTTTTTGGGAATGCTCGGGAAGAGAGGAGCGTTTTTTTATGTTTTAAGAAAAAATTTTATTTACTGGATAGTTGTACATTTCAATTTGAATTAGGGATTCCGTGTACAAGGTTCTTAACTGCATATGCATCTGATCATTTATGTATTACCATTTTAGATTACAATAAAAGAAGGAAGGAGATTTTTCAATGCGAGATCTAAAAACATATCTTTCCGTGGCACCGGTATTAAGTACTCTATGGTTCGGGTCTTTAGCAGGTCTATTGATAGAGATTAATCGTTTTTTCCCAGATGCATTGACATTCCCCCTTTTTTGATTCTAGTTATTGATACGGTACCAAATAACGGAGATTCGAGATACAATTAAATATTTGTGACTAATCCTTTGCCCCCTTTTTCTCTTTTTTCCCTTTTTCCTTTTAGAATAAGAGGGAGGAAAGAGAAAAAAAGAAAAGGTGTATTCAACAGCTTCGAGACTTGGGTTCAAGTTTGAATTAAATAAATTATTCAATTCAAAAATTAACTAGGGATGGAGGTAGAATAAACAGGGTGGGGCCTAGATCTAGGACAAGACTCTTATACAAGGTACTTAAATGTAAATGAAATACTGTGATTTGAATTTGAAATAAAGTTTAGAAATTTTTTTAGTATATTGATTGCAGCGAAAGTTTTCATAATTGGATTTCAAGTTAATAACTTCTATTTATCCTTCCTTCCTTCTTCTTCGTTTCGGATCGAAAATAGAAGAGTTGAGTAAATCAAAAATCCAAAGGGGGTTCATGGCCAAGGGAAAAGATGTCCGAATAACGGTTATTTTGGAATGTACCGGTTGTGTTCGAAACGGTGTTAATAAGGTATCAACGGGTATTTCCAGATATATTACTGAAAAGAATCGTCACAACACGCCTAATCGATTGGAATTGAGAAAATTCTGTCCATTTTGTTACAAACATATGATTCATGGGGAGATAAAGAAATAGATCGAATCGAGCACTTGTATGTAACCCTTCCAAGGAAGGGTAAAAATGACATTTCTATATAGAACATAGTTAAATATTCTATATATAACATAATTAAATATAAACAAACCAAATCCTATTTATTCTAATTCATTTTAGATCCGACCGAAATAGGATTTTCGGGATAAGGAATAAACTAAACAAACCATGGATAAATCCAAGCGGCCTTTTCTTAAATCCAAGAGATCTTTTCGTAGGCGTTTGCCCCCGATTCAATCGGGGGATCGAATTGATTATAGAAACATGAGTTTAATTAGTCGATTTATTAGCGAACAAGGAAAAATATTATCTAGACGGGTGAATAGATTGACCTTGAAACAACAACGATTAATTACTATTGCTATAAAACAAGCTCGTATTTTATCTTTGTTACCTTTTCTTAATAATGAGAAACAGTTTGAAAGAACCGAGTCGACCACCAGAACTGCGGGTCTTCGAGCCAGAAATAAATAGGCTTACTCTTTCTTCACTTGACTAAAAAAAAGTAAAATCCGAACTCAAACGCAGATTGATGTTTTGTTCGAAAAATATGGATTTAATTATCGTGTCGTAAGAAAAAAAAAGAATCGGGCAAGAATAAATATTTTTTTTGAGTGTGTTCATTCAGTTTTACTATTTTTTTATCATATTTATTTTGACTTTACCCTCCCGGAGTTCATTCTCCGGGGAACTCCGTTTAAATTATTCCGGTGGATTCTTTCCAATGTACTTCTTTTATGATCTCATTGGAAATCATATAAAGACAATTTTTATTTGATATAGCTATTTGTGCAAGTATTTTACGATTAAGAAGCACCTGTTTCTTATATAGGTCGTGTATTAATCTACTATAACTATAGGATACCCCTATTTCACGAATTACTGCGTTTATTCGAGTGATCCACAAACGGCGAAAATTTATCTTTTGCTTATCCCTATCCCGATGCGACGAAACCAAAGCTCTTATTTTCTGTTGAGTAATTGTTCGAGTAAGTCTTGAATGAGCCCCTCGAAAGCTTGATGCAAATAAACGAATTTTTGTTCTACGTCTCCGAGCTATATTTCCCCGTCTAATTCTGGTCATTGAATAAATGAAACTTTGACGAATAACTAATAGATTTCCTTTCTTTCAGTTATTCTTTTTCCCTTTCCTAGTCTATTAATAACAAAGCTTTTTTCCAATGTATAAACTAAAAATTCCAATGACTTTGGCTACTATAACCTTCCCGACCGCTATTTTTCTTTTTTCTAGACATTTCACTTCGAAATAAGAAATTTCATTTTACTAGGTATCAAAATATAATAAATAAAAAATATAAATGGATAAAGAAATAGTGGCTTCCTTCGTTTATATGGTTACTTCTTAAACGGTGAGGTTTTCTCTATACACCGGAGCCTTTACTTCATTTAATCAATGTTATTGGTAACTTGTATAGTTCACATTCTTTGGCTCTACCCATGAATTATCTAGTAATAGGTCTTTCACGATTAGATCTACTTACACAGTAACGGTATTTAATTATGAAAGTTGGCTGGGTAGCTAACCCTGTTAGTCCGTTCTTGCAAGAGGGGCCTAAGTTTTATGTTTTTATTTTTAAGTAGGATTTTCTCCGCTTAATGGATAACCATTTGCTACCAATGGAGAATTGCTTCTTATCTTAAATTGAGGTGATTGGATTTGCACCAATGGAAACCATAAATTTCATACACAATAGAATGGATATATTTTTTTTTATACTGAATTGAACGGACTTCTTTTTCTATTCTATCCTATTCCCCGGTACTGATCATTGATACTAGAAAAGGTTTTCTTTCTTTTATCCCAGCTCATGATCTGAACGAGTCGCACATACACCCTAGTACATGTTCCTCGACGCTGAGGGCATCCCCGAAGCGCGGGGGATTTTGTGACATTTCTGATTGGCTGTCTTGTATTTCTAATAAGTTGTTTAATAGTTGGCATGTTGAATCATATCATATAAATAATGGGCTGGTTTAGATCGATCCTAACCTGATGATTTTTAATTACTTCTATTTAATTTTCTAGTAAATTCAGCAAAAATATAAAATAGGAAATCGAGAATTTGCGCGAAAAAATCCGGGCTTTTCACTCAACCACCGCTACAACATCAACAATTCCATAAGCTTGGGCTTCTGTTGCTGACATAAAAACATCTCTTTCCATGTCTTCCGAGACAACCCATAAGGGTTTGTCCGTTCTTTGTACATAAACCCTTGTGAGGGTTTCACGCAGTTTTAGCAGCTCTTCCGCTTCCAGGATAAATTCTCCCGTTTGTGCCTCATAAAAAGAACTAGCAGGTTGATGAATCATTACCCTGATGGTATAACAAAAGAGGGGTTCCTCTATTTTGCATGATGAATAGAAAAGAAAGATAAAGAATAAAAAAAGATAGAATTGAACAACCACAACCGTACGGGCATCTTTTATGCATTGCATACGGCTCTATAATAAAATTGACCTTTACCTTCCATCAACGAAAAAAATAGGATCTATCAGACCCAGATCGGTAAATGATCAAATTACCACCCTTCCTTTCGTAGGAGTTCAAAAATACTATGATGGTTCCGTTGCTTTATATATATTTATTATTAAGATTATTTGGTTTGTCTGTGTTTCAGCAATCCCAAAGTTGCTTTTTGTAAAATTAAGTAAAAAAATAATCTTTTTTTTATTTCGAACTCTTTCAGAATACAACTAAGCCCCCGGTGTGAAAATAAAAAAGTTTGTGACGCTGAACTGGAATCTCCAATATAAAAAACAGGAAATACCTTTTATCTCATACTACTCTCTCGATACATAATCAAATGTTTTGAAAAAACAATAAAAATTGTTTTATTTTGATATCGAATTCAAAGTGCCATGCTATTATTACTTAATATTCATATGGCGAAGGCATAGTCTTATTTTTTTCTCTCAAATAAAAACCTCATTGGCGCCGAGCGTGAGGGAATGCTAGACGTTTGGTAATTTCTCCTCCGGCCAAGATAAAAGATCCCATTGAAGCGGCTAATCCCATGCATATTGTCTGTACATCTGGTCGCACAAATTGCATTGTATCATAAATAGCCACTCCAGGGATAACCCATCCGCCGGGAGAGTTTATAAACAAATAGAGATCTTTGGTATCATTCTCTATACTGAGATATACCATAAGACCAATAAGTTGGTTCGAGATCTCGCTATCAACCTCTTGTCCTAAAAAAAGTAATCTTTCTCGATAAAGTCGGTTGATTAGGGTAAAATTATATCCCTTACGAACCGTACAGGCGCCTTTTGGTGCATACGGTTCAACAAAAAATTGCAA